CAAAAACTTGAACATAAAATGGATATATTTAATGGAGAATCATTATCGACAGACATTGGTCCTTTCTTGACCTCTATCAGTGAATTAGCTAGGAAATCAACAACTGGTTTTAATCTTAATTTTAAAAAGCTTGTTTTAATATCCGAACAAAGAAGATTTGATTCAGAAAATCAAAAAAAATGTTTGAAATTTCTATTCGATGTAATTACAACTGATCCAAATAATCAAACAATTCAAAAAAAATCTATTGGAATAGAAGAAATCGGTAAAAAGATTCCTCGACGATCATACAAATTGATCGATTCTTTTGAAGAGCGGGAGGAGGAAAATGAGGAAGAATCAACAGAAAATCATGGGATTCGTTCAAGAAAAGCCAAACGTGTGGTAATTTATACTGATAAGGCGGATCCGGATGAGAATACCAATACTCATACTAGTACCAGTACTAATAGTGATCAAGCAGAAGAGTTGGCTTTGATACGTTACTCGCAACAATCAGATTTTCGTCGGGATATAGTAAAAGGATCCATGCGCGCTCAAAGACGTAAAATAGTTACTTGGGAAATGTTTCAAGCGAATGTGCATTCCCTGCTTTTTTTGGACAGAATAGACAAAACTTTTTTTTTTTCTTTTGATATCTCCCGAACAATGAATCTAATTTTTAGAAATTGGATAGATACAGGACCGAAATTCAAAACTTCGGATTCTGAGGAGGAAGAGGCAAAAGAAAAGGCAAAAAAAATTGCAGATAAAAAAAACGAGAATGAAAGGATAGCAATAGCAGAAACTTGGGATACTATTATATTTGCTCAAGCAATAAGAGGTACTATGTTAGTAACCCAATCGATTCTTAGAAAATACATCATATTGCCTTCATTGATAATAGCTAAAAACCTCGGCCGTATGCTCTTATTTCAATTCCCCGAGTGGTACGAGGATTTGAAGGAGTGGAATAGAGAAATGCATGTTAAATGCACCTATAATGGTGTTCAATTATCAGAAACAGAATTTCCGAAAAACTGGTTAACGGATGGTATTCAGATAAAAATCCTATTTCCTTTCTGTCTGAAACCCTGGCGCAAATCCAAACTACGATCCCATCATAGAGATCCAATCCAAAAGAAAGGGAAAACGGAAAATTTTTGTTTTTTAACAATCTGGGGAAGGGAAACCGAACTACCTTTTGGTTCGGCCCGACAACAACCTTCCTTTTTTGAACCTATTTATAATGAATTCGAAAAAAAAAAGAGAAAAGTGAAAAAAAAATGTTTTCTAGTTCTAAGAGTTTTCAAAAAAAAAACAAAACAGTTTATAAAGGTCTCAAAAGAAAAAACAAGATGGATTATCAAAACGGTTCTATTTTTAAAAAGAATAATAAAAGAGTTTGTAAACGTAAATACAATTTTCTTATTTGTATTGAAGAAAGTATATGAACCGAATGAAAATGGAAAAGATTCCATAATCAGAAGCAGTAATAAAATTGTTCCTGAATCGACCATTCGAATTAGATTCATGGATTGGGCAAATTATTCATTGACAGAAAAAAAAAGGAAAGATCTGTCCGATAGAACAACCCTAATCAGAAATCAAATAGAAAGGGGTGCAAAAGACAAAAGAAAAATATTTCTAACTCCGGATATAAATATTAGTCCTAACGATACAAGTTGTGGTGATAAAAGATCGGAATCGCAGAAACCTATTTGGCAGATATCAAAAAGAAGAAGTAACAGATTCATATTCATACGCAAATGGCACTATTTTTTGACATTTTTCAACGAAAGAATATACATACATATCTTTCTATGTACTGTTAATATTTCTAGAGTCAATGTACAACTTTTCCTTGAATCAACAAAAAAGATTATCGATAAATACATTCACAATGATGAAAAAAATAAAGAAGGGATTGATGAAACAAATCAAAAAAAAATTAACTTTATTTCGACTATAAAAAAGTCTCTTTCTAATATTAGTAATAATAAATCAAAGATTTCTGGTGACCTATATTCCTTTTCACAAGCATCTGTATTTTACAAATTATCACAAATCCAAGCTATTAAGAAGTATCATTTGAGATCTCTACTTCAATATCGCGAAGCATATCTTATTCTTAAGGAAAGAATCAGGAATTTTTTTGGAACACGAAGAATATTTGATTCCAAATCAAGGCATAAAAAACTTCCGAATTCTGGAATGAATGAATGGAAAAACTGGTTAAGGGGTCATTATCAATACAATTTATCTCAGGCTAGGTGGTCTAAATTAGTACCGCAAAAATGGCGAACTAGGGTCAATCGGCGTCGTACGATTAAAAATAAAGACTCAAAAAAGAATTCATATGAAAAAGCCCAATTCATTCATTACGAGAAAAAAAATGATTATGAAGTGAATTCATTGACGAGCAAAAAAGCAAAATTAAAAAAAAACTACAGATATGATCTTTTTTCATATAAATATATTAATTATGGGGATAGGAAAGACTCATATATTTATCCATCCTCATTACAAGTAAACGAGGACCGAGAGATTCCATATAATTACAACACACCTAAAATTGAACCATTTTATGTACTGGGGGATATATCTATTAGTGATTATCTAGGAGAAGAGTATATTATTGGTACGGGTAAAAGTACGGATAGAAAATATTTGGAGTGGAAAATTTTCGATTTATTTCTTAGAAAGAATATCGATATTGAGTCCTGGACCGATACGGATACCGGGACCAACATTAATAAAATGACTAAGACCGAGACTGATTATTATCAAATGATTGATAAGAAAGATCTTTTCTATCTCACGATTCATCAAGAAATCAACCCCCCCAATCAAAAAAAAAAGTTTTTTTTGATGGGAATGAATAAAGAAATGCCATATCGTCCCATATTAAATCCGAAATCTTGGTTCTTCTCAGAATTTGTGCCACTTTATGATGCATATAAGATCAAACCGTGGATTATACCAATCAAATTACTTCTTTTCATTTTTAATGGAAATGAAAACATTAGTGAAAACAAAAACATTAATGGAAATCAAAAAAAGGATCTTCGTATATCATCTAATCAAAAAGAATATCTTGAATTAAAGAATCGAAATCAAGAAGAAAAAGAACAGCTCGGCCACGGAAATATTGGCTCAGACGCACGAAAACGACAAAAAGGTTTTGAAAAGGATTACACGGAATCAGACATTCAAAAACGTGAAAAGAAAGGACAACCCGAGAGTAACAAGAAAGCAAAACTAGAGTTATTCCTGAAAAAATATTTGCTTTTTCAATTGAGATGGGATGATCCTTTGAATCACAGAATTTTCAATAATGTTAAGGTATATTGTTTCCTGCTTAGACTCAAAAATGCAAAGGAAATTGCTATATCCTCTATTCAAGGAGGAGAAATGCACCTGGATGTAATGTTAATTCAGACGAATCTAACTCTTCCAGAATTGATAAAAAAGGGAATATTGATTCTCGAACCAGTACGTCTGTCTATAAAATGGGATAGACAATTTATTATGTATCAAACCATAGGTATCTCATTGGTCCATAATAATAAATGCCAAACTAATGGAAGATATCGAGAAAAAAGATATGTTGATGAGAATTATTTCAATGGATCCATTGTACAACATAAAAAGATGCTTGTGAATAGAGACGAAAATCCTTATGATTTGCTTGTTCCTGAAAATATTCTATCCCCTAGGCGTCGTAGAGAATTGAGAATTCTAATTTGTTTCAATTCCGGAAATAGGAATGTTATGGATAGAAATCCGGTATTTTTCAATGACAACAATGTAAGGAACTGGGGGCAATTTTTGGATGAGGACAAGCATATTGATACAGATATAAATAAATTCATTCAATTCAAATTGTTTCTTTGGCCCAATTATCGATTAGAGGATTTAGCTTGTATGAATCGCTACTGGTTTGATACCAATAATGGCAGCCGTTTCAGTATGTCAAGGATACATATGTATCCACGATTCGGAATTAGTTGATGGTTGGTACATTTCCTATATATCAGGTGTCGGATCCGGTATATGAATGTACACACACGCTGTGTTACATTCTAATACATGATACCGATTCAATAACGTCTCAATTGGATTGAATCTAGAAATGCTTCGGCAGAATCTTCTTAGGTCAAAATCATTTTCTTTTGTGGGTACAGAAATTGCCCTTCTATCGAATCAAATTAAAAATTGTACTTACAATTCATTTGAATTTAATTTTGATTTGATTTGATAGAATAAAGTAATATATGAATAAATCCAGATTATTGGGTGTATCAGATCAAAATAACTGGCATTCTTATTATTCCTGATTGGTAAAATCCATATCTGTGGAAAAAAAAAAAAAAGAGAGAAATTTTATTTTTATGGTTATGGTCAAAAATTCATTCATCTCAGTTATTCCGAAAGAAGAAAAAAACAAAGGATCTGTTGAATTTCAAGTAATCAGTTTCACCAATAAGATACAGAGACTTACTTCACATTTTGAATTGCACAGAAAAGATTATTTATCTCAGATAGGTTTGCGGAAAATTCTGGGAAAACGTCAACGGCTGCTGGCTTATTTGTCAAAGAAAAATAGAGTGCGTTATAAAAAATTAATTGATCAATTAGATATTCGGGAACCAAAAACTCGTTAATTTGAAGATTGTTTGAATTCTTTGGTTTATTAGATCTTGAATTTTGATGAACCTCATTTATTTCGTTTTCGGCAATTCATAGAATAATGGATCGGAGAAGAAAACATATGAATGTACCGGCTACAAGAAAAGACCTCATGATAGTTAATATGGGTCCTCACCACCCATCAATGCATGGTGTTCTTCGACTTATCGTTACTCTAGATGGTGAAGATGTTATTGACTGCGAACCCGTATTGGGTTATTTACACAGAGGGATGGAAAAAATTGCGGAAAACCGAACAATTATACAATATCTTCCTTATGTAACACGTTGGGATTATTTAGCTACTATGTTCACAGAGGCAATAACGGTAAATGCACCAGAACAATTAGGAAATATTCAAGTACCCAAAAGAGCCAGCTATATCAGAGTAATTATGCTGGAGCTGAGTCGTATAGCTTCTCATTTATTATGGCTTGGACCTTTTATGGCAGATATCGGTTCACAGACTCCCTTCTTCTATATTTTCAGAGAAAGGGAATTGCTATATGACCTATTCGAAGCTGCCACAGGTATGCGAATGATGCATAATTATTTCCGTATCGGGGGAGTCGCTGCTGATTTACCTCATGGCTGGATAGATAAATGTTTGGATTTCTGCGATTATTCTTTAACAGGAATTGTTGAATATCAAAAGCTTATTACGCAAAATCCCATTTTTTTGGAACGAGTTGAAGGGGTGGGCATTATTGGTGGGGAGGAAGCAATAAATTGGGGTTTATCGGGACCAATGCTACGAGCTTCCGGAATCCAATGGGATCTTCGTAAAGTTGATCATTATGAGTGTTACGATGAATTCGATTGGGAAGTCCAGTGGCAAAAAGAAGGAGACTCATTAGCTCGTTATTTAGTACGAATCAATGAAATGACGGAATCCATAAAAATTATTCAACAGGCTCTAGAAGGAATTCCGGGGGGGCCCTATGAGAACTTAGAAGTTCGACGCTTTGATAGAGCAAGTGATTCCGAATGGAATGGTTTTGAATATCGATTCATTAGTAAAAAGCCTTCTCCCACTTTTGAATTGTCGAAACAAGAACTTTATGTGAGAGTAGAAGCCCCAAAGGGAGAATTGGGAATTTTTCTGATAGGGGATAATAGTGTTTTTCCCTGGAGATGGAAAATTCGTCCACCTGGTTTCATCAATTTGCAAATTCTTCCTCAGCTAGTTAAAAGAATGAAATTGGCTGATATCATGACGATACTAGGTAGTATAGATATCATTATGGGAGAAGTTGATCGTTGAAATGATAATTGATACGACAGAAGTACAAGCTATCAATTCTTTTTCCAGATCGGAATCCTTAAAAGAGGTCATAGACCTCTTATGGCTGCTTGTCCCTATTTTTACTCCTGTATCGGGAATCACAATAGGCGTACTCGTGATTGTGTGGTTAGAAAGAGAAATATCTGCAGGGATACAACAACGTATCGGGCCTGAATATGCCGGCCCCTTGGGAATTCTTCAAGCTCTAGCAGATGGGACCAAACTACTTTTGAAAGAGGATCTTCTCCCATCTAGAGGAGATGTTCGTTTATTCAGTATGGGGCCATCTATAGCGGTCATATCAATTCTACTAAGCTATTTAGTAATTCCTTTTGGCTATCGCCTTGTTCTAGCCGATCTCAGTATAGGCGTTTTTTTATGGATCGCTATTTCCAGTATTGCTCCTATTGGACTTCTTATGTCAGGATATGGATCGAATAATAAATATTCCTTTTCAGGTGGTCTACGAGCTGCTGCTCAATCTATTAGTTATGAAATACCATTAACTCCGTGTGTGTTATCAATATCTCTACGTGTGATTCGTTGGAACATGAACCTTTACCCCTTTCCTGGAAATAAAGGAAAGGGGTTGGATGTGTTGAATAGATACCTTTCTCTTTTTATTCATCATTCGGGTCGATGAGTTAAACCAGATAGTTATATGAGTGAAACAAAACAGCTTATGAATTTGCAGTAAGAAGATTGATTCTCATTCCCTATGTACGAGAGTAAAGTGGAAGTAAACATAAGCGGTCGAAACTGTTTACCCCAAGATTGGTTGATTAGTCATCATGACTTGAAGCGGGTGCAAAAGATCAACTGTATGGAGTTTCTACTATTGTATTGTATGTTGTTGTATGTTGGGTATGTTGTATGTATTACCATATCGGGGATCAATCAAAAATGAGTGGACGGTTAGGAACACAAAGGTACACAAAGGATTAGTGATGAAGATAATGTAAGGTATCCAAAAGGATATTTCTGCATAAAATAAAAGGAATCATAATGAGGGCTTTAAGTTCGTAGAAATGATCAAGCAGTACTTCCTCACGATTCCGATCCAGAGTATGCTTCTATCCACTGATTAAATAAATGACTGTCGAGAACGAAGTAATCCTTTGATTTGATTTTTTAGAAACCCCCCTTCTGAGTGAGAAAGAAGAACAGGAACGAAAGAAATGGAATGCAATAGGAAAACTGAATAATAAGAAATCTTTCTTTATTCTTTCTTTCCTCAATCCTATCCATATTCATACGGATAGAATTCTTATAATGATTTATCAACTATAACTTATGAATTAGTGTCTAATTATTTTTCGTACGAAAAGTATGGGTCGAAATATCTATTGAAACAACGAGTATTTTATTGAAGGATTAAGTTATTACTGAACTAAAAGAATTCTAAGTCTAATTAGAAAATAAAGGATGAGATCAATTCGGAAGCGCTTTTTTTTATTATGGCGGACGGAATTCCATTGGTCTAATTCGGGACTCTTCGATACATCTTTACTCTAATCTACACTACAAACATGCCGAGGTAATAATGAACCAGTCCTTAGATTTATTTGTGGCCATCGAGGAGCCGTATGAAGCTGAGGTCTCATGTGCGGTTCTGGAATAGCGATGGGAATAGTGATGTTATCATCGACTATGATTATCTAACAGTTCAAGTACAGTTGATATAGTTGAGGCACAGTCAAAATATGGGTTTTGGGGGTGGAATCTGTGGCGTCAACCTATAGGGTTTATAGTTTTTCTAATTTCTTCCCTAGCGGAATGTGAAAGATTACCTTTTGATTTACCAGAAGCAGAGGAGGAATTAGTAGCAGGTTATCAAACCGAATATTCAGGTATTAAATCTGGTTTATTTTACGTTGCTTCTTACCTAAATCTACTAGTTTCTTCATTATTTGTAACAGTTCTTTACTTGGGCGGGTGGAATTTCTCTATTCCGTACATATTCATTTCTGAACCTTTTGGAATAAATAAAACAGGTGGAGTCTTTGGAATGACAATTGGTATCCTTATTACATTAGCTAAAGCTTATTTGTTCCTGTTCATTCCTATCACAACAAGATGGACTTTACCTAGGATGAGAATGGACCAGCTATTAAACCTTGGGTGGAAATTTCTTTTACCTATTTCTCTAGGTAATCTATTATTAACAACTTCTTCCCAACTCGTTTCGCTATAACAAAATATGATATTCTAGATTCATAACCTATCTAGAGCAAGAGAAAGAAACATCAAACTATTCATGGATATCCACGATATGTTCCCTATGGTGACTGGGTTCATGAATTATGGTCAACAGACAATACGAGCTGCAAGGTATATTGGTCAAAGTTTCATGATTACCTTATCTCACGTGAATCGTTTACCTGTGACTATTCAATATCCTTATGAAAAATCGATCACATCGGAGCGTTTTCGTGGTCGAATCCATTTTGAATTTGATAAATGCATTGCTTGTGAAGTATGTGTTCGGGTATGCCCCATAGATCTACCCGTTGTTCATTGGAGATTGGAAACGGATATTAGAAAGAAACGATTGCTTAATTATAGTATTGATTTTGGAATCTGTATATTTTGTGGTAATTGTGTCGAGTATTGTCCAACAAACTGTTTATCAATGACTGAAGAATATGAACTTTCTACTTATGATCGTCACGAATTGAATTATAATCAAATTGCTTTGGGTCGGTTACCAATGTCAGTAATTGGAGATTACACAATTCGAACAATTACGAATTCGACTCCAATCAAAATAATCAGGGGTAAACCTCTTGATTCAAAAACGATTACCAATTACTAAGATTCCGTTTTGATCTAAAGTAAAGGAGTGAGGCTTCTTTCATTTTGCTAGGTCAGTAAATAACTATTGATTGGTGAGAATCAAGGCTTGATTTTGATTTAGAACGGATTCATAGATCTGTGATGATTTCAAAATATACAATTCCGAACTACTCTTTCAGATACAGTAGCGGGATTGATCCAATAACTGTATCTATATAAATCTACACCCCTTTAGGATTCAATTAGGAACGTATCATATACAAGAAAAAAATAAGGTAACCTCTTTTTTCTTGGATCGGTTAGTAAGTTTATGAAATATTTCGATTTATTTATCTCTTTTTTTACACATAATGGATTTACCTGGACCAATACATGATATTCTTTTAGTATTTCTGGGATCAGGTCTTATATTAGGAGGTCTGGGGGTGGTCTTACTTACCAACCCAATTTATTCTGCTTTTTCATTGGGACTGGTTCTTGTTTGTATATCCTTATTCCATATTCCATCTAACTCCTATTTTGTAGCTGCTGCACAACTCCTTATTTACGTAGGAGCTGTAAATGTTTTAATCCTATTTGCTGTGATGTTCATGAATGGTTCAGAATATTACAACGATTTCTATCTTTGGACCGTTGGGGATGGGGTCACTTCACTGGTTTGTACAAGTATTCTTTTTTCACTAATTACTACTATCTCGGATACGTCGTGGTACGGGATTGTTTGGACTACAAGATCAAATCAGATTATAGAGCAGGACCTAACAAGTAACGTTCAACAAATTGGGATTCATTTATCAACAGATTTTTACCTTCCATTTGAACTCATTTCTATAATTCTTTTAGTTGCTTTGATAGGTGCAATTGCTATGGCCCGGCAGTAAAGTAATTAAGTAATAAATACTTAGATCCAAAATAAAATAAATAAAGTCTTGTTTTGTTCTATGTTATCACATCCATTTTCCTTCAGTTCCATTTTCATATTCTATTGTTCATATATGAAATTGAAAGGGGTTTAGTTCGATCCATTACTAATACCTTACTTTGTTTCGTACTTAATTTATATTCTAATCAAATCGGTGAAATTGTTGTTCATATTGAAATGAATCAAGATTGATGAGGGGTTGGTCAATGATGACCGAACATGTACTTATTTTGAGTGCCTATTTATTTTCTATCGGTATTTATGGATTGATCACAAGTCGAAACATGGTTAGAGCACTTATGTGTCTTGAACTTATACTGAATGCG